GCAATAAAACAAAACAACAAGGTCTACTCGACATAAATTAGGAATAGATTTAATTAACCCTTTTCACAGGAATCTTTCACAAAATTATCAACTAATCAGAATGATTCTTTATTAGACCATGATATTTGATTCGCCAAATACATCATTATTGTATATTCTTTCATATGTATAGCGCAACCTAATACTTGTTTTTCAAGTTTTGAATCTGTAACTTTTTTTAAATCTAAATAGTTAATATTAAAATAATAATAAAAATAATATCACTCTTGACAGTAATATATGTTGTATATGTAAATCCTAGATATGACAATATGCGGAATTCATCCATGAAAATGAAAAACAAGGGGGGTTCATAAAGGGATGAATAGATGGGACGCATAACCGGATATGCTAAAATGAAAATCAAAAAAAAAGGCTAATGAGATCGAAATAATGAATCATAAATAAAGTTCTGTTTCGAATTAGCTAGATAAAAAAAAGTCTTGCCTATTCTATTATGATAAATAAATCAAAAACTTTCCGCAAAAAATTTTTTTTATTCATATATTTTTGATTTTTAAACTAGGTTTCGGTTAGTTGAGCTTGAACATGACTATTCTTTCATTGAAATTGAATAAGTAAAAAATTTAATTGCACATTCGCTTGGGTGGTACCAACGAAATCGAGTGCTTACTCCCATTTTTTATTGAATTAACCGATGAATTTGCTATCGAAGATTTTTTCTGTATTCGAAAAATTTCGCAACAAAATTGAACATATTTTTTTATTATGAGAATAAATCTTACTACTTCGGATCCAGAGGTTTCGATACGTGAAAAAAAAAATCTGGGACGTATCGCCCAAATCATTGGTCCGGTACTGGATGTAGCCTTTCCCCCGGGTAAGATGCCTAATATTTACAATGCTCTGGTGGTTAAGGGTCGAGATACTCTTGGTCAAGAAATTAATGTGACTTGTGAAGTACAGCAATTATTAGGAAATAATCGAGTTAGAGCTGTAGCTATGAGTGCGACAGAGGGTTTAAAGAGAGGAATGGACGTGGTTGATATGGGAAATCCTCTAAGTGTTCCAGTCGGCGGAGCGACTCTAGGACGAATTTTCAACGTGCTTGGGGAGCCTGTTGATAATTTAGGTCCTGTCGATACTCGCACAACATCTCCTATACATAAATCCGCGCCTGCTTTTATACAATTAGATACAAAATTATCTATTTTTGAAACAGGAATTAAAGTAGTAGATCTTTTGGCCCCTTATCGTCGTGGGGGAAAAATCGGACTATTCGGTGGGGCTGGCGTGGGTAAAACAGTACTAATTATGGAATTGATCAACAACATTGCCAAAGCTCATGGTGGTGTATCCGTATTTGGTGGAGTAGGCGAACGGACTCGTGAAGGAAATGATCTTTACATGGAAATGAAAGAATCAGGAGTCATTAATGAACAAAATCTTGCGGAATCAAAAGTGGCCCTAGTCTACGGTCAGATGAATGAACCGCCGGGAGCTCGTATGAGAGTTGGTCTGACTGCCTTAACTATGGCAGAATATTTCCGAGATGTTAATGAGCAAGACGTACTTCTATTTATCGACAATATCTTCCGTTTCGTACAAGCAGGATCCGAGGTATCCGCTTTATTGGGTAGAATGCCTTCTGCTGTGGGTTATCAACCCACCCTTAGTACCGAAATGGGTACTTTACAAGAAAGAATTACTTCTACGAAAAAAGGGTCCATAACCTCTATTCAAGCAGTTTATGTACCTGCAGACGATTTGACTGACCCCGCTCCTGCCACCACATTTGCACATTTAGATGCGACTACCGTACTATCAAGAGGATTAGCTGCCAAAGGTATCTATCCAGCGGTAGATCCTTTAGATTCAACGTCAACTATGCTACAACCTCGAATCGTTGGCGAAGAACATTATGAAACTGCGCAACAAGTCAAGCAAACTTTACAACGTTACAAGGAGCTTCAGGACATTATAGCTATCCTGGGGTTGGACGAATTATCCGAAGAGGATCGCTTAACCGTAGCAAGAGCACGAAAAATTGAGCGTTTCTTATCACAACCCTTTTTCGTAGCCGAAGTATTTACAGGTTCACCGGGAAAATATGTTGGTCTAGCGGAAACAATTAGAGGGTTTAAATTGATCCTTTCCGGAGAATTTGATTCTCTTCCTGAACAGGCCTTTTACTTAGTGGGTAACATCGACGAAGCTACTGCGAAGGCTACAAACTTAGAAATGGAGAGTAAATTGAAGAAATGACCTTAAATCTTTGTGTACTGACTCCGAATCGAATTGTTTGGGATTCAGAAGTAAAAGAAATCATTTTATCTACTAATAGTGGACAAATTGGCGTATTACCAAATCACGCGCCAATTGCCACAGCTGTTGATATAGGTATTTTGAAAATACGCCTTAATAACCAATGGTTAACCATGGCTCTGATGGGCGGTTTTGCTAGAATAGGCAATAATGAAATCACTATTTTAGTAAATGATGCAGAGAAGAATAGTGACATTGATCCACAAGAAGCTCAGCAAACTCTTGAAATAGCAGAAGCTAACTTGAGAAAAGCTGAAGGCAAGAGACAAACAATTGAGGCAAATCTAGCTCTCAGACGAGCTCGGACACGAGTCGAGGCTCTCAATACGATTTGATTTTGTAACTAGCTGACGTGTCAAAAAAAAAGAATGTATAAAAAAAAAAAAAATAGGATCGAAAAGCGAGAAAAACACTAAAAGAAAAAAAAGCTGGTTACAAAAACTTATTAGACACCATTGATCATGGTGTCTAATAAGTTATACCTACTATTGGATTTGAACCAATGACTCCTGCCGTATGAAAGCAATACTCTAACCACTGAGTTAAGTAGGTTATTTATCATCGTAAAGAGAAGGAAAAGGGATACTTATAACATCGATAGGATTATAAATCCAATATTATTTCTAAGCAATACCAATAAACAACGAGATCAAGAGATATAATGTTCGATCATGTAATATTAATCTTGACAAGAAATTATCTACATGATAAGATAAAATGTGTATCGCAAACACAAGGGCTATAGCTCAGTTAGGTAGAGCACCTCGTTTACACGTGCGCCAAAGTTTTTCAGAGGAGTCCATCACGCAATCAAACTAATTGATTGATCTTATTAATAAATTTAATAAATCGGTGTCTTACTCCATTACTTTTTTTAGGAAAAAAGAGGAGAACAATAGCCTGACATTAGGTCCTATTAAAGTACCCCCTTAAGTAGGGAATGAATAGAACCCACCGTTGATTTGAGATATTGATAGGGTGAATACCCAGTCTACTCAATGCTAGGCAGAATGAGTATAAGGAACTCAAAAATGCTCTTTTCGTCCTATGAACCTTAAGGTGTATCAAGTTTCATGTTTGATTTTTTAATCAGGATATTAGAGACTTTATTTAACTTAAGTTGATCTAGACCAAAAGCAAACCTACGTCAAGAGAACCCAACCCTTCTTTGAAACACTTTGGTAGTTCTTCTGTATTGTATTAGAATTCAAAAATAATAAATCAGAGTACTTGGAACCATTTCTTATCTTTTTTTTTAAGAAAAAATATGGTAGACTAACTGATCTTTCTATCAGTTAATGAAAGAGCCCAATGCAAAAAAAAATGCATGTTGGGTCTTTGAAAGAGTTCGAATCATTTTGATAATAATAAGTTCGAACTCTTTTACCGAGCAGGTCTACGGTTCGAGTCCGTATAGCCCTAACTAAGAAATTGATTCTAATAAATCACATTAAAATCAAAATAATTGGATAATTTTTTTACTTATTCTTGTATTCTTTATTTCTAACTAGTTACTTTCAATTGCTTGGTTCATAAAAAAAATTCCCATACCGTAAACCATAAGTCCTGGGGATCATTCAGAATAAAACGGAAAACCTAATTTTATTTCAATGGAGCCAATCACTATCTATCTATTGATATCTCTAGATAGATACTTAATTTATAATTTATAATAAACTTTTTTTCTTCAGTAATTTTGATAGTTGTAAGTAGATTTTTTTATATGAATTTTCCTCGTTCACTGGCTACAATCAAAAAGTTCATAATACTTTCTTTTTTTGTATCCCCACTCAATCTTGGTTCCTTTTTTTCTGACACGGCCTTGTTTAAAAATAAAAAAAGAAATCGAATTAAATTCAACCCCCCAAAAATCTATCTAATACTAAGTAAGATGGGTATGGTATGATAAAGTCTTACTGGATTTTTTGATACGTCATAATTAAAAAAATGAAGATATTTTTCTAAATTTTTTTTTAATAAAACATAAACAAAATTTCATAAACAGAAATAAAAAAAAATGACTAGTTATTAATCATATTAATAATATAATATTAATATGAATGATTAATATAATATTAGAAACTATTAGTAATAGAAACATGGAAATATTAAGTAATTAAGTGTACTGAAAATAAGATTACAATCAATAAATCTTAAAAAGAGACGTCTAACACAGCAACCAAACGAAAAAAAATGATTCGATTAACCTGAATTTTTTTTTGACTCAAGAGTTCTATATCCCTTGCCCAATCCACTCCGATTGGAATTGACTAAGCGGGTATTTTTTCCACATTCATAGGAGTTGGTCTATGTTTTTGCTTTATGAATATGATATTTTCTGGGCATTTTTAATAATATCAAGTGCTATTCCTGTTTTGGCATTTTTCATTTCCGGAGTTTTATCTCCAATTAGGAAGGGGCCGGAGAAACTTTCTAGTTATGAATCAGGTATAGAACCGATCGGGGATGCTTGGTTACAATTTAGAATCCGTTATTATATGTTTGCTCTAGTTTTTGTTGTTTTTGATGTTGAAACAGTTTTTCTGTATCCGTGGGCAATGAGTTTCGATGTACTGGGGGTATCCGCTTTTATAGAAGCTTTCATTTTCGTGCTTATCCTAATTCTTGGTTTAGTTTATGCATGGCGAAAAGGAGCATTGGAATGGTCTTAGTTC